TTTTTGAAATCAAAAATGAATATTTGCGAACACTGTGGACATCATTTGAAAATGAGTAGTTCAGATAGAATCGAGCTTTCGATTGATCCAGATACTTGGGCTCCAATGGATGAAGACATGGTCTCTCTGGATCCCATTGAATTTAATTTAGAAGAGGAATCTTACAAAGATCGTATTGATTCTTATCAAAGAAAGACAGGATTAACTGAGGCTGTTCAAACAGGCACAGGTCGACTAAATGGTATTCCCGTAGCAATTGGGATTATGGATTTTCAGTTTATGGGGGGTAGTATGGGATCGGTAGTTGGCGAGAAAATCACCCGTTTGATCGAATATGCTACCAATCAATTTTTACCTCTTATTTTAGTGTGTGCTTCTGGAGGAGCACGCATGCAAGAAGGAAGTTTGAGCTTGATGCAAATGGCTAAAATATCTTCCGCTTTATATGATTATCAAGTAAATAAAAAGTTATTTTATGTATCAATCCTTACATCTCCTACTACTGGTGGGGTAACAGCTAGTTTTGGTATGTTGGGGGATATCATTATTGCTGAACCCAATGCCTACATTGCATTTGCGGGTAAAAGAGTAATTGAACAAACATTGAATAAAACAGTACCTGAGGGCTCCCAAGCGGCTGAATATTTATTCCATAAGGGCCTATTCGATCCAATCGTACCGCGTAATCTTTTAAAAGGCGTTCTGAATGAATTATTTCAGCTCCATGCTTTCTTTCCTCTGAATCAAAATTCAATCAACAATCAAGTAGATGCTTAATAAAAAAAAATAGAAATTATTATTATTTTTTTTGTGTGTAGAACAAGTAGTTATTTAGTTTATAGAAATCAAAGTAAAAATCAATTCTTCGGATTTTTTTTTACTTTGATAACATTTGGTAACATAAGATTTAATTGTAAAAAGAATTATGCGAATAATTTTTTTTTACCGATATTCCTGATTAGTAATCAGGAAACCTCTATCAAACAAAAAAAGAGAGAATTCTTTCTTCCGCGAAATGAAAATTAGGCAAGGCGAATAAAACGAGAATTTCACGTTCCCTTCTTATGTGTATATAATTCACATATAGAAAATTTAAAAGTATAGAAAGATGCAAGATTCTATATTTTTTGAGAATCCCTAGTTTTACTAAGAATACCTATTCTCGGATCGAATTATAACAAATTTTTCGGGAATTTGTAAGAAACTCTTTCTTTAATTTTATTCAAGTTTATTAAATTTTTAGACAAAAACAAGATAATAAAAAAAGGAGATTCTCATACATATACATATATATAATGTATTAATGTAGAAAGGTGAAAAATTCTATTTAGTTAGTTCAACATTCCTTGTTTTATTATATTTATAAATTTATAATTTTATATTTATATATATAAATTTTTATTTATAATTTAGATATATTATAATTCTATTTTCTATTTTTATTTATATATATTAATATTATGTACTTACATATACTCAATTATGTACTCACATATACTCACTTAGTTTAGCTATACTTAGTATAATTATATATGAATTATAATGATTATACGATACCTTTCTAACAATATAACAATAACAGGTACAAATATTAAATCCAGGTATCCATTTTATGACAACTCTCAATAACTTACCCTCGATTTTGGTGCCTTTAGTGGGCCTAGTATTTCCGGCAATTGCGATGGCTTCTTTATTTCTTCATGTTCAAAAAAACAAGATTTTTTAGATATAGATATGATGGGGCCAAATCTCATCTATTTTTTTTCAAGACTTAGACTTAGACCATAACACAGATATTTTTTTATTAGAATAAAATATGTTATGTGATGTGGTTTCCCCCGAGCATAAGCTATTATGCATGCGCAAACATGATATGTGTAAATGAATTATAGCTATTTGAAAAAAATCGGGATCGGGGCGAATATCTGAAATGTAAAGTTAATGTATCCATATGTAGATATCTATAGGGAATCATACGAAGTGGATGTTATTATTTTAGATCTAAGCAATTCGATGAATTACTCCTAAAAGTTCACATCGGAATAGTGCTAGTTGATGAGAGTTACTTCGGAAACACACAAAAAAAGTCAAATTCATTTGGGTTATTCTCTCAATTTCAATAAAATGCAACTAGATCTAATATGAATTGGCGATCAGAACATATATGGATAGAACTTATAGCGGGGTCTCGAAAAACAAGTAATTTCTGCTGGGCCTTTATCCTTTTTTTAGGTTCATTGGGGTTTTTATTTGTTGGAATTTCCAGTTATCTTGGTAGGAATTTTATATCTTTATTTCCGTCTCCACAAATAATTTTTTTTCCACAGGGGATCGTGATGTCTTTCTACGGGATTGCGGGTCTCTTTATTAGCTCCTATTTGTGGTGCACAATTTCGTGGAATGTAGGTAGTGGTTATGATCGATTCGATAGAAAAGAAGGAATAGTGTGTATTTTTCGTTGGGGATTTCCTGGAAAAAATCGTCGCATCTTACTTCAATTCCTTATGAAAGACATCCAGTCCATCAGAATAGAAGTTAAAGAGGGTATTTATGCTCGTCGTGTCCTTTATATGGAAATCAGAGGCCATGGGGCTATTCCCTTGACTCGTACTGATGAGAATTTGACTCCACGAGAAATTGAGCAAAAAGCTGCTGAATTGGCTTATTTCTTGCGTGTACCGATTGAAGTATTTTGAAAAATGAACTGAAAATAGTGAATGCTTTTTTTTTTCAAAAAAATTTGATATTTTGATAGAAAGAGAGGTCTTTCCTTTCAAAATCCGAATAATATTCATTACTTGAAGGGGCGCTTTTGTGCCTTTATTTATCGAAAGGGGGCACTTTCTTCGAATTTTAGCAAATGAAATGATATAGTTGAAAACAATATCTTTATTCGAATTGGAAGTGCGAATTTGAAATGGACTCTTTCTTATTCCATTTCTGTATTATTTCTAAATTCAAGTACTAACCACTGAATCATACACACAAAAAAAAAGCAGGGAATAGATTCATGGGCTCGATGACTTGTAATAGAACCTATCCTTAATATGAATATTAGTTAATATCATATGGAGTCGACGAATGAGGTGAGTTCATTTAAAATTCAAAGACGAAAAAATGGCAAAAAAGAAAGCATTCATTCCCCTTCTATATCTTGCATCTATAGTATTTTTGCCCTGGTGTATCTCTCTCTCATTTACTAAAAGTCTGGAATCTTGGGTTACTAATTGGTGGGATACTAGGCAATCCGAAATTTTCTTGAATATCATTCAAGAAAAGAGTATTATAAAAAAATTCATAGAATTAGAGGAACTCTTCCTCCTGGACGAAATGATAAAGGAATACCCGGAAACACATCTAGAAAAGCTTGGTATCGGAATCTCCAAAGAAACGATCCAATTGATCAAGATACACAATGCAGATTGTATCCATACGATTTTGAACTTCTCAACAAATATAATCTGTTTCGTTATTCTAAGTGGTTATTCTATTCTAGTTAATGAAGAACTTGTTATTCTTAACTCTTGGGTTCAAGAATTCCTATATAACTTAAGCGACACACCAAAAGCTTTTTCAATTCTTTTATTAACTGATTTATGTATAGGATTCCATTCGCCCCACGGTTGGGAACTAATGATTGGCTCTATCTACAAAGATTTTGGATTTGCTCATAACGATCAAATTATATCCGGCCTTGTTTCCACTTTTCCGGTCATTCTAGATACAATTTTTAAATATTTGATCTTCCGTTATTTAAATCGTGTATCTCCCTCACTTGTAGTGATTTATCATTCAATGAATGACTGAAAAATGATTCACTGATCAAATTATAATGGTTGTTACTTTGTACATAAGCAAAACATTAAAAATTGTACTTATTCTTTCTACTCATACAAGGGATTCCTCCTATATTCCATTAACATTTTTTTAGTAAATAGCAGAATCATAGATAGGGAACTATACTAGACTAGGAACCTACCTAATTTTATTGTATAAATTTTCGATACCAATGATTGGACCATGCAAACTATAAATACCCTTTTTTCTTGGATAAAGGAAGAGATTGCTCGATACATTTCCATATCGCTCATAATATATATAATAGCTAGGGCACCTATTTCAAATGCATATCCCATTTTTGCACAGCAGGGTTATGAAAATCCACGAGAAGCGACTGGCCGTATTGTATGTGCCAATTGCCATTTAGCTAATAAACCCGTGGATATCGAGGTTCCACAAGCGGTACTTCCTGATACTGTATTTGAAGCAGTTGTTCGAATTCCTTATGATATGCAACTGAAACAAGTTCTTGCTAATGGAAAAAAGGGAGCTTTGAATGTAGGGGCTGTTCTTATTTTACCTGAGGGGTTTGAATTAGCCCCCCCCGATCGTATTTCGCCCGAGATTAAAGAAAAGATAGGCAATCTGTCTTTTCAGAACTATCGCCCTAATAAAAAAAATATTCTTGTGATAGGTCCTGTTCCTGGTCAGAAATATAGCGAAGTCACTTTTCCTATTCTTTCCCCAGACCCCGCTACTCAGAAAGATGTTCACTTCTTAAAATATCCCATATACGTAGGCGGGAACAGGGGAAGGGGTCAGATTTATCCCGACGGTAGCAAGAGTAACAATAATGTTTATAATGCTACAGCATCAGGTATAGTAAGCAAAATTATACGAAAAGAAAAAGGAGGATACGAAATAAACATAGTGGATGCATCGGATGGACGTCAAGTGGTTGATATTATCCCCCCAGGACCGGAACTTCTTGTTTCAGAGGGCGAATCTATCAAACTTGATCAACCATTAACGAGTAATCCTAATGTGGGTGGATTTGGTCAGGGGGATGCGGAAATCGTACTTCAAGATCCATTACGTGTCCAAGGCCTTTTATTCTTCTTGGCATCTGTTATTTTGGCACAAATATTTTTGGTTCTTAAAAAGAAACAGTTTGAGAAGGTTCAATTGTCCGAAATGAATTTCTAGATCCGCGGATTTAT